ATTCATAAAATTTTTTATAAAATAATAAAAATCTCAAAATATTTAATTCTATTTTTTTATTATTTCTTATTAATTTATTAATTTAATTATTATTTTAATTATTATTTTAATTATTATTTCTTATTAATTTTAATTTAATAAAAAAATAAAGTAAAAGCGGGTAGCGGGAATCGAACCCGCATCGTTAGCTTGGAAGGCTAGGGGTTATAGTCGACGTTGATTCATCATTTTTAACGTCTCTAATTCAAAACTGAACGTGAAACTTTGGTTTCATTCGGCTCCTTTATGGAAGATGTATAAATTCCTATATTAAGACATGAACGAAAAAAAAATTCCACCCATAACATCTATGTCAGCTTTTCTGTCTGAATGTATTCAGAACAACCCGCTTTCTAGACGATCCCTATAGAAAAGAGGGGGATTCTATTATAACAACCTTTCTAGTTACTTCGTTCTCTATTTCTATGTGAGAGAATCCTTAGGAAAAGCATTTTGTTTCTACCGAGCTAAAACAATTTGTCGATGTCTCTAGTAAACCAAAGTCATTGTTTAATAGCCATTTTGCTTCAATTTCCGTAATACAAATTCCAAATTAAAGATTTAGTTACGATTCGAAAGCCACTTTCTATCTTTATCCATGGATCCTTTACTCATACTTATTCAATTAGAAGTATTGATCTAATAAAAAAAAAAATTATGTTTCGTAATCTCATAATCCAATTTTTCAATTTTTAATTGATTCTTGGATACAAATCACGAGAATGTATATTCTTCCTCGAATTTTTCATTGAGAGGTAAAGGATTAAATCCTTTTAAGAAATAAAGTTTTTGGTCGGAATGAAATATTAATCAAACCGAAAGACCCCTTAACTATATAAAGGATTATAGAACGAATCACACTTTTACCACTAAACTATACCCGCTACAATCCGATTATTGTATATAAATGAACCTTTTGTCGACCAAGAAAATGGGTCGTAATAAAAAGTTAAAAGAGTAAAAAGAAAGGATAGGATCATAAAATAATCATGAAAATTAGAGCGTTTACGTGTTGTATCAGAGAACCCAATGAGATTCGGAAAAGAGAATTCATTAAATTTCAATAACTAAAACTAAATAACAAGTGTTTTTTTGCCGGAGGTTTTTGACCTAGACGTCTCGACAAAACTACTTAAGCCATAACATACATGAAAATGTATTGTGCAAGAATCCACAGCTCCCTTTTTGTTATTTATTTACTTTACTAAAATAAAAGGAATAAAGAAAATAAATATAAAAAATTAAGATAAGAAACGACACTTTGATTCGATATCATTTGATTCTATATCATAGAAATCAAAAGAGTTTTTATTTTTCCAATCGTAATAACAAGCAAGTATTTTAGTTTTCAAATAAAAAAAAAAATTATTTATGATTCGTTGGAACAATAAATGGCGGGCCCGGCCTGGTCAGTACTTAGCCGGGCCGTGGAACTAAAAAGCACTCTCGGATGAAAAAAAAATATTATGAAGGGCTCTTTCAATCCTTATTTTTTATAATGTAACATAGTATTATCCTTTTTCAATTGGGAGGAGAGATGGCTGAGTGGACTAAAGCGTCGGATTGCTAATCCGTTGTACGAGTTTTTCGTACCGAGGGTTCGAATCCCTCTCTTTCCGTTTTTGTTGATGACTTGGTATTTTCTTTCTAATTTTTCGCGAGCTCTTTTTATTTTAATAGTTAAAAATGTGTAATAGATAAAATCCTACTAAGAACATTTTAAAATCAAGCAAGGAAAACCAAAACCTTATCTTTTATTCTTCACGTCCAGGATTACGTCCTGGATCATTAGACAGGAATCCGAAAATAAAGAGAGAAACAAAGAATATCACTACCGTGTAAACAAATAGTTTGAGAGTAAGCATTACATAATCTCCAAGATTTTTTTTAGTAAAAAAGAGAATAGATTCTCCGTTTTTATACCGCATACCCTACTATTTTTTTTTTTATTTTGACACCAAGAAATAAAGTGGGGTGATCCAGATTTTTCGCGGTTGTACAAGAATTTCAATATTTGAATTGAGGGCGTAAGACTTATCTGATCTTATCTTTTCTTTGAATTTTTTTTTTTTTTCAATAAATCATGAATTTGTCTAGACATTATTAAATTAAAGATATCATCGAAAACTTACAGCAGCTTGCCAAACAAAGGCTAAGAGAAAAAAAAACAGGGGTATTACTGGCATAACATCTACGATTGGATTTAAAAAAGCGTAGGCCTCGGGCAATTTGGCGACGAAAAAACTACTTGAATAAAGAGCAGAATTAAGACAGATACAGATCAAACTAAATATATTAAGCATAACAAACATTTTGTTCTTGAGGATAATTGTATTTTATTTATTTTGATTGAGTTATTAATAAATTGAGTTTTTTATTATTTTATTATTATAAATATGTTATTATTCATAGAAAAGAAAAATGAATAAAAAGAAAATAAGATAGACCAAAAAACTTTCTTTGATTTGAACTCACCCAATCAAAAATCCTTCAATTCTCAAATCAAAAGAGAATAAACCATACTTTCATACAATATCTTAATTGAATTCTATGTAATGATCAATAAATTCTGTTTAATTCTACGTCTACATGTATAAAAATTCTAGTAATCTATTTTATAGATAATAGATATTTAGACTTGAGTTGACGAACAACCAGTACCAATATTAGTGTTTATTAGTGTCGACTAGAAATGGGGCGTGGCCAAGTGGTAAGGCAACGGGTTTTGGTCCCGCTATTCGGAGGTTCGAATCCTTCCGTCCCAGAACATACCTGACCCACGATCATTTTATTAATCTATAATTTTATTAATCTATAATAAAAAATAAAATATATATCTATATCATAATCTATATCATAATAAAATATATCAAAATAAAGATTGTCTTTTCGACCAGTCTTCCGTTTAAGAGTATAATATTGTTATAGAATGTGATTCTTATTTCTTTTTTTTTTTTTTTTTTTTAATCATATCTTTTTCACAAATTTAATCGAGTTCAAATAACACGCATATGAAACGAAATTTTGATTTGTTAAATATTACTGAATTTTACAATATGAAATATGAAAAAATAACAACCTAAATCTTCAATCTTTCCTTACATCAGTCTTTTTTTTTTATTAATCATTGATGGTTTAATCCAATATGGATTTATCTTTCTCTTAATGATGATAAAAAGCGAATGGTACTTACTGTAAAACCTTATGCAAATAATGATATAGGGTAGGAAACTATTCAATCAATTAAATCTTTTTAATGATTTCTTATGAGTTCTTGGTACTCTAAGAAGTGTGAAATTGTTGAATTTATCCTATCACGTTACTTGAAAATAGAGATTCAAAATAACTTGTTTATTCGTGTTTATTTATTCATGTTATGTTAGTTATAATAAAAAAAAATTATAAACAATGGGGTTAAATTGATTGAATTCTTGTTGAGACTTCGTCATACATTATCCATTCTTCATATAGAAGAAAAAAGTATAGATTATTATGTACCGACCGAACCGATGATTATTCACGATTCCATAATTGAATCAATTACATACTGGTTCCAAACTGAAGGAATGTTATGGTAAAACTTCGTTTAAAACGATGTGGCAGAAAGCAACGTGCGACTTGAAGGACATGATCAGCTGTGGATTCTTACATCCACCACTTTTTTATATTATATAGGAACGAAAGTGCTCTTGGCTCGACATCATTATTTGTTCTGTTCCACTGGAACCCTCATTTTTGAGAGTGTTGCCATGTAAATAGTACACGATGGAGCTCGAGTAGAACGATTAATTTCTCAAGGGCAAGAATCTAAGGTTAGTATCGATCAATAAATTGGAACAACTTCGTAAGTATATTTTAGATATATAAATCTAAAGGATCCAATTCGATAAAATTTAAAAGTTAATTTTGTTGGAATTGGTAAAACTCTTTTGATCAAATCAAAAGTCAAATGTATTACGTAGGAATCAACCATTCATACGATTCTTTGATAGAAAGAAATCACAAAAAATGGTATGTTGCTGCCGTTTTGAAACGATTTAAAGATCACCGAAGTAATGTCTAAACCCAATGATTCAAGGCAAAGATAAAGATCCTGGAACAAGGAAATACCGTTTTCAATTGTCTCAACAACCAGATCATATTTAAGAATCAAAATAGATTCTAAAGGAGACAGACAAAAAGGGTTAGAGACCACTCAATAAATTTAATACCTAAAAGGTTTCTTTTGAGTTATTTGAGAGTTATTCAACTTGAGTTATGAGGATACAAATAATTTTTTTTTTTTGGGGGGGGGGGGAAGACTAAGAAAAAGTATTTAAACTAAAATCAATAATATAATGAATTTGATGATTTTATGGATCTATTTGATATTATGATTCTATACATAGACATAATTTAGAATTTTCTCGAGCCGTACGAGGAGAAAACTTCTTATACGTTTCTAGGGGGGGGGAGTATTGTTCATCTATCCCAATGAGCCATTTATCGAATCGTTGCAATTGATGTTCGATCCCGACGAGAGGGAAGAGATCTTCGTAAAGTGGGTTTTTATGACCCGATAAAGAATCAAATCTATTTAAATGTTCCTGCTATTCTATATTTCCTTGAAAAAGGTGCTCAACCTACAGGAACTGTTCATGATATTTCAAAAAGGGCGGGGGTTTTTACGGAACTTCGCCCTAATCAACAAATAAAATTCAATTAATGAAATAAAAAAAATGTGGATGATTTAGCCTTGTATAACCTTTTTGTTTCTTTGCTATTTCCTCTTTTGTTCTATTTATATCATACTAAATTTATTATTGTTACTATAAAAGAGTGTCTTTTATAACGACAAAAATCTATTTATATTTTATTGATATAAATTTTATTGATATATATAAAATAGATAGAAAAAGATTAAGTGAATAAATAAATGTGAATAAATAAATGAAGTAATCGGGTCTATAAATATAAAATTTTGAGATTACTGTCAATGAGTTAAGGAACAAATAAAAAAACACAAAGGATTTCACTTGCTTATTTTAGTGAATAAACCTCATTTTTTTACTTAATTAAAATTTTTTTCCACCAATATTGTATCAATGTTGTGTTGTATAGAAATATTATATATAGTGCCAATCCAACACAAGTCCTTAGTTTTTTCTTATTTTTTCTTATAATTCTAATTGTCTAATTGATTGAAATTGGAATTGTTAGTTATATTTATAAATTGTTTTTTCTTTTGTATTCTTTTCTCAACATTCATATTGACAACAGTGTATCAAATAAATATAATCCGATCGTGGATAAAAGGATCCATTTATATCTCCGTCCCATAGCTTTTATTTCATTCAAATAATGGGTTCTTGTATTTTCTGTGATACAAGAAGTCTTTTTTTGATTAAGATTAAACTCAATAAAATCTATATATACTATAGAATTAATGGATGACATAAGAGACAGGGAGCTATTTATAAATATTTTACTTTATCCCTATTTTTATCTGAGAATTTTTTCATCGGATCTGTTCATTTTTATTATGTTCAGAATCTAATCAATTAGAATTTTAAAAATTTGTGCTATTTTAATGTTTTGATTGGTTTGGATTGCGTTGTGCAATTCAATCTTTTTTTTATTGAGATTCCGATTGTATCTACACATTCTAATTATTTTATTTGGGTTGCTAACTCAACGGTAGAGTACTCGGCTTTTAAGTGCGGCTAGCATCTTTTACACATTTGTATGAAGCAAAAGATTCGTCCATACCATCGGTAGAGTTTGTAAGACCACGACTGATCCTGAAAGGAATGAATGGAAAAAGCAGCATGTCGTATCAATGGATAATTCTAAGAATATTTCATTCTTACCGAATAGGTCCAAAACCTTATTTAAATTATTTGAATTCTTGTCGTGTAATAAAAAAAATGAATTTGGTCGAGTGAATAAATGGGTAGAGCCCTACTACGGTTCCAATTATAGGGAAACAAAAAGTAATGAGCTTCTGTTCTTAATTTTTGAATGATTACCCGATCTAATTAGACGTTAAAAATATATTAGTGCTTAATACGGGAAAAACTTTTCCCATGAGTGGATTATAAATTTCTTATGAGTCCTAATTATTAGCTATTACCCATTATGGGGTAGAGATAAATGTGTCGAAGAAGGCAGTATATTGATAAAGATTTTTCAAAATCAAAAGAGCGATTGGATTGAAAAAATAAAGGACTTCTAACCATCTTGTTATCCTAGAATGAACATAAATCAATTAGATGGAAAAAGAGAGGCTAGAGAGTCTGTTGATGAGTCTTACTTGTTCCGAGGTATTTTCTTACTATAATACCTTGTTTTGACTGTATCGTACTATGTATCATTTGATAACCCAATAAATCACCTATTTCTTTTCTTGTTCACATTAAAAATGGAAGAATTTCAAGGATATTTAGAACTAGATAGATATCAGCAATTCCTATACCCACTTATCTTTCGGGAGTATATTTATGCACTTGCTCATGATCATGGTTTAAATAGATCGATTTTGTTGGATAATGTAGGTTATGACACTAAATATAGTTTACTAATTATAAAACGTTTAATTAGTCGAATGTATCAACAGAATCATTTGATAATTTCCGCTAATGATTCTAACCAAAAAAAAATTTTTGGGTACAACAAAAATTTGTATTCTCAAATGATGTCGGAGGGATTTGCAGTCATTGTGGAAATTCCGTTTTCCCTACGATTAGTATCTTCCTTAGAGGCGACAGAAATCGTAAAATCTTATAATTTACGATCAATTCATTCAATATTTCCTTTTTTAGAGGACAAATTCCCACATTTAAATTATGTATCAGATGTACTAATACCCTACCCCATTCATCTAGAAATCTTGGTTCAAACCCTTCGCTATTGGGTGAAAGATCCCTCTTCTTTACATTTATTACGACTCTTTCTTCACGAGTATTATAATTGGAATAGTCTTATTACTCCAAAAAAAATTATTTTTTCAAAAAGTAATCCACGATTATTCTTGCTCCTATATAATTCTCATGTATGTGAATACGAATCCATTTTACTTTTTCTTCGTAATCAATCTTCTCATTTACGATTAACCTCTTCTGGTATCTTTTTTGAGCGAATACATTTCTATGAAAAAAAAAAATATCCTGTAGAAGAAGTCTTCGTTAATGATTTTCCGGCCGCCATCTTATGGTTCTTCAAGGATCCTTTTATGCATTATGTTAGATATCAAGGAAAATCTATTCTGTCTTCGAAGGATACCCCTCTTCTGATGAATAAGTGGAAATATTATCTTGTCAATTTATGGCAATCTCATTCTTATGTGTGGTCTCAACCAGGAAGGATTTATATAAACCAATTATCCAAGCATTCCCTTGATTTTTTGGGTTATTTTTCAAGTATGCGACCAAACCTTTCGGTGGTACGGGGTCAAATGCTAGAAAATCCATTTCTAATGGATAA